CGGGTGTAGGCTAAGTAAATCAATGGATAGTCTTGGTCCTATTGAAAATACCGGTGTAAGTGAAGACCCGATTCTAAATGATATAGATAAAAACACTCTTAGTCGGAGCGATAGTGACAATTCTAGTTACAGTAATGTTGATCATTTAGCCGGCGTTATAGACATTCAGAGTTTCCTCTCTGATGATACTTTTTTAGTTAGGGATAATGATAGGGATAGTTATTTCATATATTTGGATATTGAAAATAAAATTTTTGAGATTGACAATGATCATTCTTTTCTAAGTGAACTAGAAAGTTCTTTTTCTAATTATAAGAATTTTAGTTATCTGAAGAATGTATCTAATAGTGACGATCCTCACGATGATCCTTACATATATGATACTAAATATAGTTGGAATAACCACATTAATAGTTGTATTGACAGTTATTTTCGTTCTCAAATTTGTATTGATAGTTACATTTTAAGTGGTATTGTCAATTATAGTGACAGTTACATTTATAGTTACATTTTTGATGAAAGCAGAACTAGTAGTGAAAACCAGAGTTCAAGTATAAAACCGAGCCTGGATGATAGTGATTTAACTATAACAGAAACAGAAAGTTCTAATGATCTAGATGTGACTCCAAAATACAAGCATTTGTGGGTTCAATGCGAAAATTGTTATGGATTAAATTATAAGAAATTTTTTAAATCAAAAATGAATATTTGCGAACACTGTGGACATCATTTGAAAATGAATAGTTCAGATAGAATCGAACTTTCGATTGATCCAGGTACTTGGGCTCCGATGGATGAAGACATGGTCTCTCTGGATCCCATTGAATTTAATTTAGAAGAGGAACCCTACAAAGATCGTATTGATTCTTATCAAAGAAAGACAGGATTAACTGAGGCTGTTCAAACGGGCACAGGTCAACTAAACGGTATTCCCGTAGCAATTGGGATTATGGATTTTCAGTTTATGGGTGGTAGTATGGGATCGGTAGTTGGCGAGAAAATCACCCGTTTGATCGAATATGCTACCAATCAATTTTTACCTCTTATTTTAGTATGTGCTTCTGGAGGAGCACGCATGCAAGAAGGAAGTTTGAGCTTGATGCAAATGGCTAAAATATCTTCCGCTTTATATGATTATCAATCAAATAAAAAGTTATTCTATGTATCAATCCTTACATCTCCTACTACTGGTGGGGTGACAGCTAGTTTTGGTATGTTGGGGGATATCATTATTGCTGAACCCAATGCCTACATTGCCTTTGCGGGTAAAAGAGTAATTGAACAAACATTGAATAAAACAGTACCTGAGGGCTCACAAGCGGCTGAATATTTATTCCATAAGGGCCTATTCGATTCAATCGTACCGCGTAATCTTTTAAAAGGCGTTCTGAGTGAGTTATTTCAGCTTCATGCATTCTTTCCTCTGAATCAAAATTCAATCAAGTAGAGCCTTAATAAAAAATAAAAATATATATAATAAAAAAAAAAAAAAAAATCATTTCTCTTTTTTTTTGTGTGTAGAACAAGTAGTTATTTAGTTTATAGAAATCAAAGTAAAAATCCATTCTTCGGATTTGATTTTTACTTTGATAACATTTGGTAACATAAGATTTAATTGTAAAAAAAAAAGAGTGAATTCTTTCTTCCGCGAAATTCAAATTAGGCAAGGGGAATAAAACGAGAATTTCACGTTCCCTTCTTATGTGTATATAATTCACATATAGAAAATATAAAAGTATAGAAAGATGCAAGATTCTATATTTTTTGAGAATGTTCAGTTTTACTAAGAATCCCTAGTCCCGGATCGGATTCTAACAAATTTTTCGGGAATTTGTAAGAAACTCTTTCTTTATTTTATTCACGTTTATTAAATTCAAATTATTAGACAAAAACAAGATAATAAAAAATAATAAAAAAAGGAGATTATCATACACATACATATCCATATATTTCATGTAGAAAGATTCAAAATTCTATTTCGTTAGTTCTACATTCCTTGCACTTATTTTCTTATCTTATTCTATTTATAAATTTTAGAAATTGTTATATTTATTATTTTATTTATATATTTTATTTATATATTAATATTATGTACTTACATATACTCAATTATGTACTCACTTAGCTATACTTAGTATAATTATATATGAATTATAATGATTATACGATACCTTTATAACAATATAAATAACAATATAACAATAACAGGTACAAATATTAAATCCAGGTATCTATTTTATGACAACTTTCAATAACTTACCCTCTATTTTGGTGCCTTTAGTGGGCCTAGTATTTCCGGCAATTGCGATGGCTTCTTTATTTCTTCATGTTCAAAAAAACAAGATTTTTTAGATATAGATATGATAGGGCCAAATCTTCTCTATTTTTTTTTTTTTTTCAAGACTTAGACCATAATACAGATATTGATTTCTTAGAATAAAATATGTGATGCAGTTTCCCCTGAACATAAGCTATTATGCATGCGTAAACATGATATATACATAAATGAATTATAGCTATTTGAAAAAAAATCGGGATTGGGGCGAATGTCTGAAATGTAAAGTAAATGTATCCATATGTAGATATCTATAGGGAATCATACGAAGTGGATCTTATTATTTTAGATCTAAGCAATTCGATGAATTACTCCTAAAAGTTCACATCGGAATAGTGCTAGTTGATGAGAGTTACTTCGGAAACACACAAAAAAAGTAAAATTCATTTGGGTTATTCTCTCAATTTCAATAAAATGCAACTAGATCTAGTATGAATTGGCGATCAGAACATATATGGATAGAACTTATAGCGGGGTCTCGAAAAACAAGTAATTTCTGCTGGGCCTTTATCCTTTTTTTAGGTTCGTTAGGGTTTTTATTAGTTGGAATTTCCAGTTATCTTGGTAGGAATTTTATATCTTTATTTCCGTCTCCACAAATCATTTTTTTTCCACAGGGGATCGTGATGTCTTTCTACGGGATTGCGGGTCTCTTTATTAGCTCCTATTTGTGGTGCACAATTTCATGGAATGTAGGTAGTGGTTATGATCGATTCGATAGAAAAGAAGGAATAGTGTGTATTTTTCGTTGGGGATTTCCTGGAAAAAATCGTCGCATCTTACTCCAATTCCTTATGAAAGACATCCAGTCCATCAGAATAGAAGTTAAAGAGGGTATTTATGCTCGTCGTGTCCTTTATATGGAAATCAGAGGCCATGGGGCTATTCCCCTGACTCGTACTGATGAGAATTTGACTCCACGAGAAATTGAGCAAAAAGCTGCTGAATTGGCTTATTTCTTGCGTGTACCAATTGAAGTATTTTGAAAAATGAACTGAAAAGAGTGAATGCTTTTTTTTTTTTCAAAAAATCTTATATTCTGATAGAAAGAGAATTCTTTTCTTTCAAAATCCGAATAATATTCATGGGCGCCTTTGTGCATTTATTTATCGAAAGGAGGCACTTTTTTCGAATTTGAGCAAATGATATATTTGGAAACAATATCTTTATTCGCATTTGAAGTGCGAATTTGGAGTGGACTCTTTTTTATTCCATTTCTGTATTATTTCTAAATTCAAGTACTAACCACTGAATCATACAGAAAAAAACAGGGAATAGATTCATGGGCTCGATGACTTGTAATAGAACTTATCCTTGATATGAATATTAGTTAGTATCGTATGGAGTCGACGAATGAGGTGAGTTCATTAAAAATTCAAAGACGAAAAAATGGCAAAAAAGAAAGCATTCATTCCCCTTCTATATCTTGCATCTATAGTATTTTTGCCCTGGTGGATCTCTCTCTCATTTACTAAAAGTCTGGAATCTTGGGTTACTAATTGGTGGGATACTATGGAATCCGAAATTTTCTTGAATATCATTCAAGAAAAGAGTATTCTAAAAAAATTCATAGAATTAGAGGAACTCTTCCTCTTGGACGAAATGATAAAGGAATACCCGGAAACACATCTAGAAAAGCTTCGTATCGGAATCTACAAAGAAACGATCCAATTGATCAAGATACACAATGGGGATTGTATTCATACGATTTTGAATTTCTCGACAAATATAATCTGTTTCGTTATTCTAAGTGGTTATTCTATTTTAGGTAATGAAAAACTTGTTATTCTTAACTCTTGGGTTCAAGAATTCCTATATAACTTAAGCGACACAATAAAAGCTTTTTCAATTCTTTTATTAACTGATTTATGTATAGGATTCCATTCGCCCCACGGTTGGGAACTAATGATTGGCTCTTTATACAAAGATTTTGGATTTGCTCATAACGATCAAATTATATCCGGTCTTGTTTCCACTTTTCCGGTCATTCTAGATACAATTTTAAAATATTTGATCTTCCGTTATTTAAATCGTGTATCTCCCTCACTTGTAGTGATTTATCATTCAATGAATGACTGAAAAATGATTCACTGATCAAATTATAATGGTTGTTACTTTGTACATAAGCAAAACATTCAAAATTGTACTTATTCTTTCTACTCCTACAAGGAATTCTTCCTATATTCCATTAATATTTTTTTAGTAAATAGCAGAATCATAGATAGGGAACTATACTAGACTAGGGACCTACCTAATTTTATTGTATAAATTTTCGATACCAATGATTGGACCATGCAAACTATAAATACTCTTTTTTCTTGGATAAAGGAAGAGATTACTCGATCCATTTCCATATCGCTCATGATATATATAATCACTAGGACACCCAGTTCAAACGCATATCCCATTTTTGCACAGCAGGGTTATGAAAATCCACGAGAAGCGACTGGCCGTATTGTATGTGCCAATTGCCATTTAGCTAATAAACCCGTAGATATCGAGGTTCCACAAGCGGTACTTCCTGATACTGTATTTGAAGCAGTTGTTCGAATTCCTTATGATATGCAACTGAAACAAGTTCTTGCTAATGGTAAAAAGGGAGCTTTGAATGTAGGGGCTGTTCTTATTTTACCTGAGGGGTTTGAATTAGCCCCTCCCGATCGTA